AGCGGTTTTAGTGCAGGGGGAGGTTGTGGTCGAGGAGGTGTTATTGGAGGAAGGGCCAGTTTCTGGCCACTTCATTTTTTCATCATTGAAATTCTAAAAAAGGGAGAAATTTGGAAAAAAGCCCTATGTCATAGGGGGTTCCCTTTTAACCATGCTTATCTTTCCTTACGGGGTCCAGGCTTCACTATCAAAAAGGGCAAAAGGGAAAAGTGTCACGCGGAGGAACTTGTGGCAAAGAATAGTTTAAGCATAAGAATTTTAGCTTTGGGAGCTAAGGGCGTGAGTTAGAGTCTCACTTCTTTGAATTTTGGGGGGGTAGGGGGGGAAACCCCCAGAAAAAGGGTTTCACAAAAGGTTTGAAGAAGAGTTAGAAGGGGCGATTTATAGAAAGGTGTGTGGGAGAATCAATATTTATGCGCTATTGAATGACATTATTTATAATAGCGACCATGTATGTACCCCCTTGAACGTGTGGTTGGCTGGATGCACTGTGAAATGCCTAGTGAAAGGAAAAAGAAAAAAAGATACCAGATGCCTTGTATGAACGCCCGGCATGGTGGGTAACGAGGAGTATGGATTTACCGCATTAGTCAATGGACGGGTCGCCGGCATGGCCGAAGCCAGCATGGCTTCGAATAGCCTGTGAGGAAGTAGAGCAAGTAATGGTCCTGAAGTAGGAGCCGATGCCAGGAAAAGTGCACGAGGTGTAACCCCCACGAATAGCTGTCCCTGACCATCAATAACCGTTAGGTCACGAATTGTGCTTGTTGGTGGTCTCTTACTGTGCGTAATATTCTTTATTCGACGGGATGCGGAAGACCTTGGTGTATATGGGGAATTTAATAGAGTGTGGAGGCAAAGTGAGAATTTGGACCTGAGGCCGGTTAGGACACCGGCCAAACGTAAGCATATCTTGGTTACTAGGCTGTTCTAGTCAAACCAATGGGTAGATGGTGGTAGGTTACCTAGTATATGAACGTGGGCCTTTAGCAATAGAATTAAATGGTTAATATCAATGTATGTGGATAATGCATATATGCACATAAAAAGAGTTTGTTTGTGACACAAACTCTGGTATTAATTAGTGGTTTTTAGGGGCTTTTGTCAAAAAAAGTTCCAGTTTTCCAAAACATGATGACTATTTACTAGGTATTTATTTGCTTTAAAATGACGAAAAGTGAAGATACTAAAGTTCTTAACAGTAGGGAGGGGTCGAACCTCCACCAGCCGGCTTACAAGGCCGGCGCTCTATATTAAGCTACTAATGCAGGATCAGTGAAGTGCTTTGTTCTCCACTAGAGCGGCCAGTGGTGCAAGGAAGAGGAAGATAGCAAAGTAGACGAAAGATGCTACCTGTCCAATGATGATGAACGGATGTTCAACGGGTATACCTCCAATTCATGTTAAAATAACAACATCTGCTACAAGGGTTCAGAATAAGAACTGGGTTGCCGGGCGGAATGTTAGGCTCCGCTGTTTTGAGGTATGGAGGATGGGGACCACTATTAATACCAGGATTGAGGAAAGGAGCGCAAGAACGCCGCCTAGTTTGTTAGGAATTGATCGTAGGATGGCGTAGGCAAACAGGAAGTATCACTCAGGCTTGATGTGGGGGGGAGTTACTAGGGGGTTGGCGGGGGTGAAATTGTCAGGGTCGCCAAGGAGATTAGGGGTGAATAGTGCTAAAGAGGTTAGTGCAATTAGGAGGCCTGCGAACCCAAGAAGATCTTTGTATGAGAAGTAAGGGTGGAAAGAGATTTTATCACTGTCTGAGTTTAGACCTAGGGGGTTGTTAGAGCCTGTTTCGTGCAAGAATAGGAGGTGGAGCACGGTGGCCGCTGCAATGATGAAAGGGAGAAGAAAGTGGAATGCGAAGAAGCGGGTGAGGGTGGCGTTATCTACTGAGAAACCGCCTCAAATTCATTGAACCAGTGTGTTGCCTACATATGGGACAGCGGAAAGCAAGTTTGTGATGACAGTGGCTCCTCAGAATGACATCTGTCCCCAGGGTAGGACGTAGCCTACGAAAGCAGTCATCATAACGAGAAGCAACAGCACAACGCCGATGTTTCATGTCTCTTTATAAAGGTAGGAGCCGTAGTACAGGCCCCGGCCGATATGTATGTAGATGCAGATAAAAAAGAAGGAGGCACCGTTGGCATGCATGTTCCGAATTAGTCATCCGTAGTTGACGTCTCGACAGATGTGAGCAACGGACGAAAAAGCCGTAGCGATATCCGAGGTGTAGTGTATTGCTAGGAATAATCCTGTCAGGATTTGTGAAATTAAGCAAAGGCCTAAGAGAGACCCGAAGTTTCATCAAACAGAGATGTTGGATGGGGCGGGTAAATCTACGAGGGCATCGTTTGCGATTTTTAGTAAAGGGTGAGTCTTTCGGAGGCTGGCCATTAGGATTCTTGTAGTTAAGTAACAACGGTGGTTTTTCAAGCCACTAGTCTAGGTTAGAGTCCTGGTAAGAATGATGTTTGACGTTGTCTCTCTATTTTTGATCGGATTAGTATTAGGGTTGGCTGCTGTAGCCGCAAACCCCTCCCCCTACTTTGCTGCCTTAGGGCTGGTAGTGGTAGCAGGTATGGGTTGTGGAGTACTGGTGGGTAATGGAGGCCCCTTTTTGTCATTAGTTTTATTTCTAATTTATCTAGGGGGGATGTTGGTTGTGTTTGCGTATTCTGCTGCACTGGCGGCAGAGCCTTATCCTGAGGGGTGGTTTAATGGATCGGTTGCCCTGTATATGGGCCTATACCTAATAGGGGTTGGGCTTGCAGGGATGATTTTTCGGGGAGGGTGATATAGTTTTTGTCTGCCCGGGGATGAGGTGGGTGATTTAGGGGTGCTACGGGGAGAGGTCGAGGGTGTGGCCTTAATATATTCTTGGGGGGGAGGGCTGTTGGCACTAGCTGCCTGAGTCCTTTTGCTCACGCTGCTAGTTGTCCTTGAGCTCACTCGAGGGCTAGGGCGGGGAACAATTCGGGCCGTTTAGAGAAGGGCAAGGAAGGTAGCAAGGGTTACTGTGAGAAGGGATAGTCCCAGGAATGTTTTGATAGCCCCGCGCTGGGCGTCGCTCATTGTGGTAGTCAAGGGGATGTTAGATGAAGCCACTCCTTTTGGTCCCGACTTCTCGAACCATGCTTGGTCAACCAGCTGGTGGGATATTAGTTGACCAAAGGTAAGGGCTAGCAGGGAGCTGAAACGGTGGGCGGTGGTAGGATAGTGGCCTAGATTAGAAGAGAATGTAGAAATTATAGTTCGGTAATACGAGTTGTAAATGAATGTCAGAAGTTTATAAAGCTCAAATGCCAGGAAAACTCCTACAAGGGTGAGGATGATGGCGCAGACTTTGGCGTAGGGGTGTATTGTCATCACAGCTGTTTTTAGGGGGGGAAAGCTAGCTGTGATGAGAAGGCCGGCCACGATGCTTCCCCAAGCTAGACGCTTTAGAGAATTAATTACCTCTGGAGTGTTCTCATTAATAACTATGTGAGTACCATATCGAGGGTGCCCAACAAGGACAAAGCATATTAGGCGTACGCTATAGACTGCCGTGAGGATGGTTGCAATGAAGATAAGGATTAGGGCACAGGCGTTTAGGTGGGATGTGTTAAAGGCCTCTAGGATTGCATCTTTTGAGAAAAAGCCCGCAAGAAAGGGAGTGCCCGTTAAGGCAAGGCTGCCGAGTGCTGCACAGGTTGCTGTGAAGGGGGTGAAGGTGTACAGGCCTCCTATTTTGCGGATATCTTGCTCATCTTGTAGTGCGTGGATGAATGAACCAGAACAGAGGAATAGTATGGCCTTGAAGAAAGCGTGGGTGCAAATATGGAGGAAAGCAAGTTGTGGGAAGCCTAAGCCCAGCGTTGCTATCATTAGCCCGAGCTGGCTCGAGGTGGAAAAGGCGATAATTTTTTTAATGTCGTGTTGGGTGAGCGCACAAATGGCTGTAAAAAGAGTGGTCAGGGCACCCAGTCATAGGCAGAGGGTGAGGGCGATCGGGTAATTCTCCATAACAGGGGACACTCGAACAAGTAGGAAGATCCCTGCCACGACCATTGTGCTTGAATGCAGTAGGGCAGACACCGGGGTCGGGCCTTCTATTGCAGCCGGAAGTCAAGGGTGGAGGCCGAATTGGGCCGATTTACCAGTGGCAGCGATAATTAGGCCCACAAGGGCAGGGAGCATATTATGGTCCTTGGATAGGAGGGCCATGTCAGAGAGTTCCCATGTGTGAATAGTTGCGCCCATTCAGGCAAGAGCAAAGATAAAGCCGATGTCACCGATTCGGTTATAAAGAACCGCTTGGACGGCAGCAAGGTTGGCGTCGGTTCGGCCGAACCACCAGCCAATAAGGAGGAAGGATATAATGCCGACACCTTCTCAGCCGATGAAAAGTTGGTAGAGGTTATTTGCCGTGACAAGGATAAGCATGGCCACAAGGAAGACAAGTAGATATTTGAAGAAGCGGTTTTTGTTAGGGTCGGCGTGCATGTATCATGCCGCGAAATCTAAGATAGATCAAGTAACGTAAAGGGCAACTGGTACAAAGATGAGGGAGTAGTGGTCAAATTTAAAGCTAAGTTTGATATCAAAAGTTCCAAAAGAGAATCACTTAGGGGAGGAAAGGATAGCTTCTGACCCGGAGAAGAGAAAAATAGCCAGGGGAAAGATGCTAATAAAGAAAGAAAGTTTTACCGCTGTTTTAACATGGGTTAGGGCTCAGGCTTTGTGCTGAGGCTTGGGCGAGAGACCTGTCAATACGGGGAACAGCAATACCGCAAAAATGATGAGATGGGCAGAGGTCATGACGAGTGAGAGGTCAGGCATAGCTGCTACTTGGATTTGCACCAAGAGTTTTTGGTTCCTAAGACCAACGGATGAGCTGTTATCCTTTAGAAGCGGCCGAGTAGAGCCCGGGAGTCCAACCCGGGAGGCGTGGGTTAGCAACCTTCGCTGCGGGCAGGCCTCTCTCTGCGGAAAAGAGGCCTCTAACCTCTAGCTCTAGTGCCACAAACTAGTATTTTACTTAAACTATATCTGCATACTGCCCAACCTGAGATTAGACAGGGCTTAAGAATAAGGGCCAGGAGGGGGAGTAAGTGGAGGGCAATTAGGATGTGTTCACGAGTGAAGGAGGGTGTGAGGGCTAGGAGGTGCTCGGGGAGGGGGCCTCGTTGGGTTATGAGGAACATATACAGGGAGTAGGCTGCTGTAATTAGGGTGCCTGACCCTGTAAGGATGAGGGTTCATCAGGATCAGTTAAATAGGCTAACCATAACTATTAATTCTGCTATTAGATTAGGAAGGGGAGGTAGAGCCAGGTTGGCAAGACTGGCTACAAATCATCAAGTGGTTATAAGCGGGAGGGCCATTTGAAGGCCCCGGGCTAAGACCATCGTTCGAGTGTGTGTTCGTTCGTAGTTAGTATTGGCTAGACAAAAAAGGGCCGAAGAGGTGAGGCCGTGGGCAATCATTAAAATGAGAGCGCCTGTAAATCCTCAGGGGGTCTGGATCAAAATCCCGCCTACGACTAATCCCATGTGGCTTACAGAAGAGTAGGCGATTAGTGCCTTTAAGTCTGTCTGTCGAAGGCAGATAGTGCCGGTCATGATGATACCCCAAAGGGCTAGGATTATGAAGGGGTACCCAAGCTCTTTAGTAAGGGGGTCAAGAACAACTAGGATACGCATTATACCGTAACCCCCTAGTTTAAGGAGGACGGCAGCCAGAATTATTGAGCCTGCAACTGGGGCTTCTACGTGCGCTTTGGGTAATCAGAGGTGGACGCCGTATAGGGGTATTTTGACTAAGAAGGCTAGAAGGCAGGCGGCCCATCAAAGGTTGTCGCTAAAAGTAATATATTCAAAAGGCTTGGCATATTGGAGGGTAAGCATAGACAAGGTGCCTGTACTACTTTGCAATAGTAGGAGTGCAACAAGAAGGGGCAAGGATCCTGCTAACGTGTAGAAAAGAAAGTAAGTACCTGCATTTAGGCGCTCCGCCTGGTTACCTCAGCGAGTAATAAGGAAGAGAGTTGGTACAAGGGTGGCCTCAAACATTACGTAAAATATAATTACTTCTGTGGCTCCAAAAGCAAGGATAAGAAAAAACTGGAGAATAATTATTAAGGAGATGTATAGACGTTGCCGGTGGAGGGGTTCGTTAGACATATGGTTCTGGCTTGCAATGATTATCAGAGGGAGAAGCCAGCAGGAGAGGACCAGTAGAGGGCTCGAAAGAGAGTCGACACCAAGGGAAGAATTGACGTAGTTTCATCCGGTTGTTGTAGGGGGGCTTAGTCAAAGGAGGCTAGCAGCGGCGATGAGGAGGCTATAAGCGGTTGTAGCGCTTCAGATTCATTTTGGGGGGGAGAACCATGTTGTGGGGAGGAGTATAAGGGTGGGAATGAGAATTTTTAGCATTGGAGGAGGTTCAGGTTTTGTAGGCGATCAGTACCGTGGGTACGAGCTGTTGCAACAAGAAGGGCAAGGCCTGCACTTGCCTCGCAGGCTGAGAAGGCAAGAAGAAGTATTGGGGCTGCAGAAAAGGTAGGGGTATGCAGGTGCAGGGATCACAGGGAGAGAGCAATAAACAGCGACAATATTATACCCTCTAAGCAGAGAAGTGCCGAGAGGAGGTGGGTTCGATGGAAGGTTAATCCTGCCAGGCCCAGGATAAACGCTGATGAAAAGGCGAAATGAGTTGGAGTCATAAGAAAGGCTGTGGACTTTAACCACAAATTTTTGAGCCGAAATCAAGTGTTTTCTTAAACTAGCCATCTATTCTGCTCATTCGAGGCCCCCTTGGATTCATTCATAAATTAGACCAAGTGTTAGTAAGGTTAGGACGGCTGATGCTCAAAGGAACGTTGTTAATGGGGAAGAAAGTTGGTCACCCCAAGGGAGGGGAAGTAGGAGGGCGATCTCTAGGTCAAATAGAAGGAACAGAATTGCAACTAGAAAGAAGCGCAGGGAGAAGGGGAGGCGTGCTGAGCCAAGGGGGTCAAACCCGCATTCGTAGGGAGAAAGCTTTTCGTGGTCAGGGGTCATTTGCGGTAGTCAAAAGGAGACGATGGCAAGAATGGTGGAGAGGGTCACTGCTAGGGTGAGGCAAGTTACTACTAGATTACTCATGTATCTTTCCTTGGGTTCTAACCAAGACCGGGTGATTGGAAGTCACTTATACTAACGTTGATACTAGAAAGATATTAGGAGCCTCATCAGTAAATGGAGATATAGAGGAAGAGTCAAACGACGTCTACGAAGTGCCAGTATCAAGCAGCCGCCTCGAAGCCGAAGTGGTGGCTGGCTGTAAAGTGATAATGAAGCTGACGATATAGGCAGACTGCCAGGAATGTCGAGCCAATAATAACATGGAGGCCGTGGAAGCCTGTGGCAACAAAGAATGTAGAGCCATAGACGCCGTCAGCAATTGTAAAAGGGGCTTCGTAGTACTCCATGCCTTGGAGAAAGGTGAAGTAGAAGCCGAGAAGGATTGTCAGGAGAAGGGATTGAATTGTTTGTTTTCGTTCCCCCTCCATAATGCTATGGTGGGCTCATGTAACTGTAACGCCGGATGCTAGTAAGACGGCCGTGTTTAAAAGGGGGACCTCGAAGGGGTCAAGGGTTGTTAGTCCTTGTGGGGGTCAGCATCCACCAAGTTCAGGGGTAGGGGCAAGACTTGCGTGGTAAAAGGCCCAGAAGAATCCAAGGAAGAAGAAAACTTCGGAGGTAATAAATAAGATTATACCATATCGGAGGCCCTTTTGTACAGGGGGGGTATGATGGCCCTGAAATGTGCCCTCTCGAACAATATCCCGTCATCATTGGTACATTGTCAAAAGAAGAAGGGCAGTCCCTAGGGTTATAAGGGTGGTAGAGTGGAAATGGAATCATGTTGCAAGTCCCGAGGTTATTAAGAGAGCCGCTACTGCGCCTGTCAGTGGTCAAGGGCTGGGGTCAACTATGTGGTATGCGTGTGCTTGATGGGCCATTAGACGTTTTCTTGAAGATAGAGGCTGAGAAGGAGTACAAAGACGTAGGCCTGGATCATCGCAACTGCCACTTCAAGAAGGGTAAGAAGAAAGAGAAGGGCTGCTGTTAAAAAAGCGACGGTTGGTATCAAGGGGGCCAGCACGAAGGCGGCTGTGGCAATAAGCTGAATTAAAAGGTGGCCAGCCGTTAAATTAGCCGTGAGCCGAACCCCTAGGGCAAGGGGTCGAATGAAAAGGCTAATTGTTTCAATAATGATAAGGACTGGGATAAGGAGGGTGGGGGTGCCCTCAGGTAAGAGGTGCCCTAGTGCTGCGGTGGGTTGATTTCGTATTCCGATAATAACTGTTGCAAGTCAGAGGGGGACTGCCAGTCCTATGTTCAGGGAGAGCTGGGTTGTAGGTGTAAATGTGTAGGGTAAGAGGCCCATCATATTAAGGGTAAGAAGAAATACCATTAGAGAGGCAAATAGAAGCGCTCATTTATGGCCTCCTTGGTTCAAGGGGAGAAGGAGCTGTTGGGTGAAGCGGTTAATAAACCATGCTTGGAGGGTGCTTAGGCGGTTAGTAACCCACTGGCTGGATGGTTGGGGGTAGAGGATCCAGGGGAGGGTAAGTGCAAGCACAATAAGTGGGAGGCCTAGAAAGGAAGGGCTAGCAAATTGGTCAAAGAAGCTTAATGTCATGGTCAGAATCAAGGCTCTGTCTTTGGGAGCTTAGTACTTTGGATGCTTGGTTCGTTGGGAAAGGTTGTTGATATAATTTTAGGCGGAATGACCGTTAAAAAGATAAACCAGGAAAAAATAAGAATTATGAATCATGGGGCGGGGTTTAGCTGTGGCATGTCACTAAGGGTGGTTGGTAGGCACCAATCTCTAGCTTAAAAGGCTAGCGCTGTAAGTCCAGTTTAGCTTCTTAGTGAGGCGTCTTGAAGCATTAAGGAAGATCAATTTTCGAAGTGCTCGAGGGGGACGGCTTCTACGACAATGGGTATAAAGCTGTGATTTGCCCCGCAAATCTCTGAACATTGGCCATAGAAGACTCCAGGGCGGGAGGCGATGAAGGCTGTTTGATTTAGTCGGCCTGGGACGGCATCCATTTTTACGCCTAGTGCTGGGACCGCTCATGAGTGGAGAACGTCTTCTGCAGAAACAAGGACTCGGACTGGGGATTCTACAGGGACTACCATGCGATGGTCCGCTTCAAGAAGCCGAAACTGACCGGGGGCGAGGTCTTGGGTGGGGATTATGTAGGAGTCGAAGCCGAGGTCTTCATAGTCGGTATATTCGTAGCTTCAGTATCATTGGTGGCCTATTGCTTTTACAGTGAGGTGGGGGTCATTAATTTCATCTATAAGATAGAGGATTCGTAAGGAAGGAAGGGCAATGAGAATTAAAATAACGCCCGGCAGGACTGTTCAAATAACTTCAATTTCTTGGGAGTCCAGAATATATTTATTTGTGAGCTTCGTTGAGACTATGCCTACAATAATATAAAGAACAAGGGTGCTAATAAGGAACACGATTATTAGGGCGTGATCATGGAAGTGGATGAGCTCTTCTATTACAGGGGAGGCTGCGTCTTGAAAACCTAGCTGGGACGGATGGGCCATTAAGGCAGGATGCGCAGGGATTTAACCTACATTTCAGTCCCGACAAGGCCGTGTGTTATCATTTATACTAGCATCCTATGAAGAAAGTGGCAGAGTGGTTTTGTGGTTGGCTTGAAACCAGCCTACGGGGGTTCGATTCCCTCCTTTCTCGTTAACGGGTTTGAACCTGAACAAAGGCGGGCTCCTCAAAGGTATGATAAGGGGGAGGGCAGCCGTGCAGTCACTCTACATTTGTAGTTGTTAGTTCTACGGCCATTACTTCTCGTTTGGCAGCAAATGCCTCTCAAATAATGAAAAGGAACATAATTACAGCAACTAGGGAAATAAGAGAACCAATAGAGGAGACTGTGTTTCAAAGGGTATAGGCATCTGGGTAGTCAGAGTACCGTCGAGGCATTCCTGCCAGCCCAAGAAAGTGCTGGGGGAAGAAAGTTAGATTTACCCCAATAAACATCACAGCAAAGTGGATTTTAGTTCAAGTTTGATGAAGGGTGTAGCCAGTAAAAAGGGGGAATCAGTGAACGAAGCCTGCGACAATGGCAAAGACTGCACCCATAGAGAGTACGTAGTGGAAGTGGGCTACTACATAGTATGTGTCATGTAGGACAATATCAAGTGAGGAATTAGCCAGTACAATACCTGTTAAGCCTCCAACGGTAAAAAGGAAAATAAAGCCAAGGGCCCATAAGAGGGGTGTTTCTCATTTAATTGCCCCTCCATGTAGTGTTGCTAGTCAGCTAAATACTTTTACTCCTGTAGGAATGGCAATAATCATTGTTGCTGATGTAAAGTAGGCTGCTGTGTCTACGTCCATGCCTACTGTAAACATGTGATGGGCTCATACAATGAAGCCTAGAAGTCCGATTGCCATCATCGCTCAGACCATGCCCATATAACCAAAAGGTTCTTTCTTGCCGGAGTAGTAGGCAACGATATGGGAGATTATTCCGAAGCCGGGAAGAATAAGGATATAAACCTCAGGATGGCCAAAGAATCAGAAAAGGTGCTGGTATAGAATAGGATCACCTCCTCCTGCGGGGTCGAAGAAGGTTGTGTTCAAGTTTCGGTCTGTTAGAAGCATTGTAATACCGGCAGCAAGAACTGGGAGGGAGAGAAGCAGAAGGACCGCCGTAATTAGAACAGCCCACACAAACAGAGGTGTTTGATATTGAGAGATTGCTGGGGGTTTCATGTTAATAATTGTAGTAATGAAGTTAATTGCCCCCAGAATAGACGAAATACCGGCTAAGTGCAGTGAGAAGATTGTTAGGTCTACAGAAGCGCCTGCATGGGCTAAGTTCCCTGCAAGAGGGGGGTAGACTGTTCACCCGGTTCCAGCTCCAGCTTCTACACCAGAGGAGGCAAGGAGGAGAAGGAAAGAAGGGGGAAGTAGTCAGAAGCTCATGTTATTCATTCGTGGGAAGGCCATATCAGGGGCCCCGATCATTAGGGGGATCAGTCAGTTTCCAAAGCCCCCAATCATGATGGGTATAACCATGAAGAAAATCATTACGAATGCGTGAGCAGTAACGATTACGTTATAAATTTGATCATCGCCCAGAAGGGCTCCTGGTTGACTTAGTTCAGCCCGGATTAGGAGACTTAGGGCCGTGCCAACTATTCCGGCTCAGGCACCGAAAACAAGGTAAAGGGTGCCGATATCTTTGTGATTGGTCGAGAAGAATCAACGTGTGATTGCCACAGGTAGGATGGCTGAAGCTAAGCGATGGGTTGTAACTCCAGATATAGAGGTTAGAGTCCTCTTCTTATCAAGCTCTGAGGTGTTTTACATGTTGGATTGCAAATCCAAAGTAGTAGGGTAACGCCTACCGGGGCTTTCCCCCGCCCTTTTAAGGGCCGGGGCGGGGGAAAGGTAGATAGATGCTCGCTGGCTTGAGCGCTTAGCTGTTAACTAAGAGTTTGTAGGATCGAGGCCTACCTATCTAGAAAGGCTTTAGCTTAATTAAAGTATCTGTTTTGCATGCAGGTGATGTGGGGTAGTATCCCGCAAGTCTTATCAGGGTCTGGGAGATTTTCACTCCCGCTGAGGGCTTTGAAGGCCCTAGGTCTAGTACTAACCTAAGACCCTAAAGGGTGGCAAGGGTGATTAAACCTGGGGTGAGGGGAAGGAGAAGGATGGTGCCCATTATTGTGGCAGCGAGGGGGAGGGATAAGGCGGTGGTGGGGAGGTACCAGGGGGCAAGCCCTGTCAGGGTGTTGGGGGCCATGGTGAGGGTGGCTGCGTAGCATAGGCGGAGATAGAAGTAAAGGCTAAGGAGCGCGGTTAATGCGGCTAGTGTGGCGGTCAACCCTAGTTCTTGCTTAGAAAGTTCCTGTAGAATAAGTCACTTTGGTATAAATCCTGTAAGTGGGGGGAGCCCTCCAAGGGAGAGCAGAATAAGGGGGGAGAGGGTGGTCAATACAGGGGCCTTTGCCCAGGAGGCTGCAAGGGTGCTGATAGTTGTTGCTTTGTTAAGCTTAAAGGCGAGGAAGGCAGAAGCAGTTATTATGAAGTATGTGAGGAGGGTCAAAAGGGTGAGGCTGGGGGAGAACTGGAGGACGAGAATTATTCAGCCGAGGTGAGCGACCGAGGAGTAGGCAAGAATCTTTCGTAGCTGGGTTTGGTTTATACCTGCCCAACCCCCAATTAGGGTCGAGGCCAGGCCTAGAAAGACAAGGAGGGAGGGACTAGAAGTATGAATTTGAAGCAGAAGTGCAAAGGGGGCAAGTTTTTGTCAGGTAGACAGGATAAGCCCGGTGGTCAGGTCTAGTCCTTGCAGGACCTCTGGAAGCCAAGCGTGTACAGGGGCTAGGCCTAGTTTGAGGGCTAATGCCATGGTGGCAATTGTGAGGGGGAGGGGGTGAGAGAGCTGTTGAATCTCCCATTGGCCAGTGAGTCAGGCATTGGTTGTGCTGGCAAACAGTAGTATGGCAGCCGCAGTTGCTTGGGTGAGGAAATATTTGGTGGTGGCTTCTACTGCCCGGGGGTGGTGCTGTTGCGCTATAATGGGAAGAATGGCCAAAGTGTTCATTTCTAGTCCCATTCATGCCAGGAGCCAGTGAGAGCTTGCAAATGTAATAGTAGTACCTAGGCCTAGGCCAAGAAGAAGGGCGGCTAAAATATAAGGGCTCATTAGTAAAGGAAGGATTTTAACCAACATTTTTGGGGCATGGGCCCAAAAGCTTAAATTAGCTGACCTTACTAGGAAGTGGTGTAGTGGAAGCACTAAGAGTTTTGATCTCTTCAGGTAGGGTTCGAGCCCCTTCTTTCTAAGGAATCGGAGGGGCTTTAACCCTCATGATTCACTCTATCAAAGTGGCCCTTTAATTCAGGCACGATTCCTTATGTTACAACTGAGGGGGCAAGCCTGCAAATGCAATAGGAAGGGAGAGGTGTCAGATAACAAGAGCGAGGGTAAGGGGCAGGAAGTTCTTTCAGATAAGGTGTATGAGCTGGTCATATCGGAATCGGGGGTAGGATGCGCGAACCCATAAGAAAAGTACGGATAGAAGAGATGCTTTAATCATCAGATTAACCGCCGTTATCTCGGGGAAGGCTGGAATATGATAGGCCCCTAACAAGAGAGTGGCAGAGAGAGTGTTCATCAATAGAATATTGGCGTATTCGGCCAAGAAAAATAGTGCAAAAGGACCCCCTGCATACTCAACGTTGAAGCCTGATACTAGTTCTGACTCTCCCTCCGTCAGGTCGAAAGGCGCTCGGTTGGTCTCGGCAAGGGTCGAAATATATCACATTGCCGCGAGAGGCCATGCTGGAAAAATAAGTCAGATACTTTCCTGGGCAACATTAAATGTCTGAAGGGTAAAGCCCCCAGAAAAAATAATAATGTTAAGCAAAATAAGGCCGAGGCTGACTTCATACGAGATAGTCTGGGCAACAGCTCGGAGGGCGCCGATAAGGGCGTATTTTGAATTGGATGCTCATCCTGAGCCTAGAATTGAGTATACAGCCAGGCTCGAGAGGGCAAGGATAAAAAGGACACCGAGGTTGAGGTCAGTGATTGGGTAGGGGAGGGGTATAGGGACTCAAAGTGTGAGGGCGAGGGTGAGGGCTAGTATGGGTGCAACTAGAAATAGTACGGGGGAAGAGGTGGAGGGGCGAACAGGCTCCTTGATGAATAGTTTAACACCATCTGCAATGGGCTGGAGGAGCCCATAAGGGCCGACGATGTTGGGCCCTTTTCGAAGTTGCATGTAGCCTAACACCTTTCGCTCAAGAAGAGTAAGGAAGGCTACGGCTAGTAGGACTGGGACGATCAGGGCTAAGGGGTTGGCAATGTGGGCGGCCAGAGTGGAGATCATTGTTAGTGAGAGGACTTGAACCTCTGTGAAAAGGGCTTAGGCCTTTCGCAATACCCGGGCTCTGCCACTCTAACATCTGCCGTGGTTTCTGGCTTGTTGGTTATATCCCATTATCTACTTTAGTTGATTTCATTAGGTAAGGACAAGGCGTACCTAGAGCATAGGCCTCCCCTTTTCGATCCTTTCGTACTAGAAAAGTGTATTGCACAGATAGAAACTGACCTGGATTACTCCGGTCTGAACTCAGATCACGTAGGACTGTTAATCGTTGAACAAACGAACCCTTAATAGCGGCTGCACCATTAGGATGTCCTGATCCAACATCGAGGTCGTAAACCCCCTTGGCGATGGGGACTCTAAAAGGGGATTGCGCTGTTATCCCTAGAGTAACTCGGTCCGTTGATCGGCAGTGCCGGATCTTGTAGGTCAAAGTTTCTGTTGCTTAGAGCAGGCGCTCTGAGCTCTAGGAGGAGGAGGGGGTTGTCCCATTCCGCGTGGGGGTTTTTTATTTCCCCATGGTCGCCCCAACCAAAGACAATGAGAAAGAGGGTCACTTAGCTCGGACCCTTAAAAGGGCTTATTTGGCGTGAGCTGTCTCGATATCTAAAGCTTCATAGGGTCTTCTCGTCTTGTGGGAGTATGCCCGCTTCTGCACGGGGAGATCAATTTCATTGACTTACAAGAGGAGACAGTTAAGCCCTCGTGATGCCATTCATACAGGTCTTCATTTAAAAGACAAGTGATTGCGCTACCTTTGCACGGTCAAAATACCGCGGCCGTTAAACTGGTGAAAGTCACTGGGCAGGCGGGACCTCTTATTTGATATTCACAAGAGGCGATGTTTTTGGTAAACAGGCGAGGCTTGGGTTTGCCGAGTTCCTTTTCTTCCTTTTAGTCTTTCCTAAGAAGCACACCAGTGTGGGGTTAACGGTAGAGGCTAGGCGCTTTTCTCGTATTGTTACTTAAAGCCTAGTGCCCTCTTTTATTGGGGCCGGTTAATACTCGGTGCAGGTTCGTTCCGATTTATGGGGGTGCAAAGGAGAGGGTCACGCCCTCTTATTACTCATGTTAGCATGGTCACTCCCCTGATTGACAGGGGACGGCCCAGTAAAATATTAGGGGGTAAAGATTTTTTGGTCGGGATTTAAGGCCAAAGGGATGTATAAGCTTTAACGCTTTCTTAATGGGTGGCTGCTTTTAAGCCCACGGGGACATCTTTCCTTGGTAACTATGATCTTTTTCCTCCTAGAAAAGTTGTATCTTTCTTCAAAAGGGCTGTACCCCTTTTGACTAACTCCTTTGGTTTCTTTTGTATTAAGGGGACTGGTAGTAAGGTAATTAAAGAACCCAAAAGGCTGAACTTCTATCCACATCCTGGGCAACCAGCTATAACTAGGTTCGGTAGGTCTGTCACCTCTACTCAAAGCTCTTCCCACTCTTTTGCCACAGAGAAGGGTTTGCCCTATTCTTATAGGCGGGCTTGGAGTAGCTCACCTAGTTTCGGGGCTTCAAACTAAAAGGCGTTTTGCTCGGAAATTCTGGCTAAGTCATGATGCAAAAGGTACGAGGGATAATCTCTGCTTTTCGATGCCTTACTGGATTATTTCATTTCTCTTTCAGCTTTCCCTTGCGGTACTTTCACTATAGCGCCTGGGGCCTTTTCTGTCTCCCATACTAAGGGGGAAAAATGGTTTGTTTTATGGAATGTGCAGTATGCGGGGTTATTAATAGGGGTTGTTGTCTTTTGGGGGGCGGGCTAGCTATTTAGCGTCAGGGCAATCCGGTTTGCACGGATGTCTTCTCAGTGTAAGGGAGATGCTATTCTTTGTTTAGCTATGCTCTGGTTTTTCCAAGTACACCTTCCGGTACACTTACCATGTTACGACTTGCCTCCCCTTAATGCCATGGGGGTATTAAGATATAATAAAAGTGGGCGGAGGGGAGAGTGACGGGCGGTGTGTACGCGCTTCAGGGCCAGTTTCAGAGGGACACTCTATTTCCCTCTTACTACTAAATCCTCCTTTAAATAACCATTTCAGGCTATTATCCGTATTCATTATTTTATTGAATGTAGCCCATTTCTTCCCTTTCCATTCGCTACACCTCGACCTGGCGTTTTAGGCAGTACCAATTATGCTTACTGTAGGTCCCTACGGGGTAAGCTGACGACGGCGGTATATAGGCGGGTTAAACAAGAAAAGGTGAGGTTTAACGGGGATTATCGGTTCTAGAACAGGCTCCTCTAGGTGGATCTAAAGCACCGCCAAGTCCTTTGGGTTTTAAGCACATGCTCGTAGTACCCGGGCGAGCAACATTTGTAAGGGTGTTACCATTGTTTAGGGCTAGGCATAGTGGGGTATCTAATCCCAGTTTGTGCCCTAGCTTTCGTGGGGTCAGGATAATAAAGCCACTTTCGTAGTTGAGCTTCATAGCCTCGTGAACGTATAACAGTTTTGTGGGTTTTCGGCTTTAGTTTATGTAGTTGACCTTAACCACTCTTTACGCCGTGAACTGTCAGCTTGGGCCTCTCGTCTAACCGCGGTGGCTGGCACGAAATTTACCAGCCCTCTAAGCCTTAACTAAGTCAAGTTTTCACTTATAGCTTAATATTTATCACTGCTGAATTCCCTTGGGGGTGTGGCTAAGCAAGGCGTCATGGGCTCTATAGAAGGTGCCTGATGCCAGCTCCTTAGTTCCAGTTGAGGAGTCTGAGGGCATTCTCACCGGGCTGCGGATACTCGCATGTGTAAGTTCAGCTAGAGCTGACAGTAAAGCCAGGACCAAGCTTTTGTGCTCTCGGGGCTTTCTAGGGCCCATCTTAACATCTTCAGTGTTATGCTTTTGATAAGCTACGATGGC